TAGACGAAATATTCCTATTATGTCAATGCCAATTGAATCAATGTTATTAGCTGTGAATTCGAACTTTTTGGTATTTTCCGTTTCTTCGGATGATATGATGGGTCAATCATTTGCTTCATTGGTTCCAACGGTGGCAGCTGCGGAATCTGCTATTGGATTAGCCATTTTCGTTATTACTTTCCGAGTCCGAGGGACTATTGCTGTAGAATCTATTAATAGCATTCAAGGTTAAACATGACTCCTTGAGAGTTACAAAATACGAAGTTCTGTTCTCGTTTCGTTCTCTTCTTTCTTTTTATTTTTTACTTGGCAGGGGCAGGGCCTTTCTCGCTGGGCGAGCGCATCCGATTCTAAAGTCCTTTCCTAAACAACTTCCCGTTCAGTTGCTGAAAGATAGATGCTGATAACGTTTCTAAATGAGATTGAGTTCCACGGATATGCAGGATAGAAAGATGCTATTTGCTGCTATTCCATCTATTTGTGCATCAAGTTCGAAGAAGATCTCAATCTATAATGAAGAAATGATAGTAGCTCGTCGTTTTATAGGCTTTATCATATTCAGTCGGAAGAGTTTAGGTAAGACTTTCAAAGTGACTCTCGACGGGAGAATCCAGGCTATTCAGGAAGAATCGCAGCAATTCCCCAATCCTAACGAAGTAGTTCCTCCGGAATCCAATGAACAACAACGATTACTTAGGATCAGCTTGCGAATTTGTGGCACCGTAGTAGAATCATTACCAACGGCACGCTGTGCGCCTAAGTGCGAAAAGACAGTGCAAGCTTTGTTATGCCGAAACCTAAATGTTAAGTCAGCAACACTTCCAAATGCCACTTCTTCCCGTCGCATCCGTCTTCAGGACGATATAGTCACAGGTTTTCACTTCTCAGTGAGTGAAAGATTTGTCCCCGGGTGTACGTTGAAAGCTTCTATCGTAGAACTCATTCGAGAGGGCTTGGTGGTCTTAAGAATGGTTCGGGTGGGGGGTTCTCTTAAGAATAAAGAAGACGAATAGAATCTAATTCATGTTCATGCTAACAGAAGAGCGGATCCAATACCAAGACGACTTCTTTCTCAGGAAGTGCAGCAAGTACTTGAGGAATTTGGGGCCCCACGAGTTAGTTGCCAAGTGCCCCCTAGGAGGGCAGTCTACCACAAGACCGAGTTGGAGCCTGGAGCCAAACCCCCTGCATTGGCTGGGTTTAGTAGATGGCCCCTCCGGAGTTGGTTGAGCTCAGGAAAAAATTTCAGGAACTCATTGAGGCCTATTTATATTCCAGCCTCCAAAGCACCATATGGAGCCCCTGTTTTCTTCCAGAAGAAGCGGGAGCCGATTATCGGGCGCTCAACAAGGTAACCTAACCATCAAGAACAAGTATCCACGCGGCATTCTTCGACCGAACGCGAGAAACTTCTCGAAGTTGGATCTACGGTCGGGCTACTACCAGGTGCGTATCGCGGAAGGAGACGAGCCAAAGACGACCTGTGTGACAAGCAAGGTACGGTGCGTTTGATTTGGTTATGCCTTTTGGACTCACCAATGCCCCTGCCACGTTCTGCACCCTAAACAATGAGCTATTCCACCCGTACTTAGACGACTGGTGGTATACTTTGATCGTGGGCTATAGCCATTCGTTAAACGACCACGTTAGCCACCTCCGGACCGTTTTTAAGGTTTTAAGGACCTCTATGTAAAGAAAGAGAAATGCTCCTTTGGACAGACGGAGATCCTATTCCTAGGGCATTGGATGGGCATCAGAGCCATCGAGGAGTGGCAAGCACCTACCAAGGTGAGTGAGCTAAGATCGTTTTTAGGGCTCGTGAACTATTACCGAAGATTCATCGTAGGTTACTCGAAGAGGGCTGCTCAACTCACAAATCTCCTAAAGAAGGAAAGGACGTACGGACCGATCATGGCACTGCACTGGTCGGAAGAGTGTCAAAGAGCTTTTGAGGACCTAAAGCAGGCAGTGATTGATGACCCCGTATTGCAGTTGCCAGATCACACTAAGCCATTTGAAGTACACACGGATGCGTCAGACTATGCCATCGGCGCTGTCTTTTGTCAAGGTCACCCTATCGCATATGAGAGCCGAAAGCTCAATGAGACCGAGAGGCGCGGTCCAAGAGAAGGAGATGACAGCCATAGTGCATTGCCGGAGGACGTGGAGGCAGCAAACTACGGAGCGAAGAAAGCGAGAAAACTACAGGGCGCTCCTGCGCACTCCGGCGAATCAAACTACAGTGCGCTCAAGCGCCCATGCGAAGAAAGAAGCAACTCCATGAGCGCTGACGCGCGGCGCGGTAGCGCATTCAGTACTTTTGAACGAGCGCGCGCTGTAGTTTTTCAGCTTGCTGCTAGCCGTTTTCTCGCTTCGCTTCTTCCGACAGCACATTTCAGATCACAGGATACAGCTGAAAAACGCTAGGAACTAGTGCCAGTCTAGCTGCTCTAGCAAGCCAGCAAGCTAGTGGCATTAGATTAGCGCCTTACCCTTAAGCGAGCACCTGAGGGTCCCTTCGCTCCACTCGCCTTACAGTACTTTCAGAATTCGAAGGATGACACTTTCTGAAAGATCAGGATGTCAGGCCATAACATGCTAGAGAGATATAGATCTTTATGTCATATCTATGATGATACCTTTCTTATCATTTTCAATTCCTCTTGCTTGGGTCAAGAAATTTCGTATGAAATAAGAGAGATTTCCGCGAGTTCGAGTTCGGTCATACGGGATTCCTGCGCTTAACCGACCTTCTCCAGCAAGCGTATGAAAAAGCAAGGAAGGAGAGTGTCACATGCCAACGTTAGACTTGCTAGTACGCCAAAGCGGATCTGTCATTGACTAAATTGCTCAGCTCAGTAAAGTACGTACCGGCTCGTGTTTGTTCAGTCGTCATTGAGAGGGTAGTGGAAGAATTGGGTTCGACTCCCATAGCCCCGATGTGGCGAAAAAGAAAGAGAGAGTACAGTTTCCCAATGCCAAAAATTCTGGACTTTCAAGGTTGGATGAGAAAGTTTTTTAGTTTTGTTGTCAAACATCTTATTAAGAAGATCATTGCCTACTTGCTAGTACTATTTTTGAGTCCATTTTCCATTCATTTTGCTTTCACATGGGGAGCAACTTTCATTGGCTCATTAGTGGAATGGATCGATCTTCTTCTTTCTTCTATGGGAATGGATAATTTGCCTCTTCCGGTTGGAGGCGGGGTCGCCCCTTCCAGACCGCTCCTCGATCTCAACCTTCCTCCAGTGGAAGTGGAAGTGGAAGAGCCTGCCCTCGATCTCAACGTGCCCCCTGCCGAAGCCCCTGCTCCGGACCAAGCTCCAGCGCCGGCGCAAGTGTTTCATGGGGGTGCCGAACAGCAACCCCCGACATTTAGGCGTGCCTCTTTACTGAGTGAAATTATAAGTACAAGGGGATTTGACAACCTTAAAGGTAAGGGGGTGCTCGATCATCTTCATGATATACTGGTGGGAGAGCGGTTTTCTATATCCACTCCGAAATTGGAGGACCTGGAGGCCGCGATTCAGGCGTTACGGTCCGAAAATTGAGGGGAGGGTAGGTCGTACGAGGGGTCAATCCTTCTTTTTCCGGTATGCCGCTCCGCAAGCAAGGAGTGCCACGCACGAGCGGAGCGAAAACTAAACTCATTGCCTATATTCTTTTGGTTGCATGCGAAATCCTTTGATTGCGTATTGAATATACATCCATGTCTTTCTTGTTCACTAGCTAGGAAAAAATTTTCACATGTCCGTTTCGTTATTACAACCTTCCTTATTTATGTCAAAGACCAGAAGCTACGCGCAAATTCTCATTGGATCTCGGTTGTTCTTAACAGCGATGGCTATTCATTTAAGTCTTCGGGTAGCGCCACAAGATCTTCAACAAGGTGGAAATTCTCGTATTCCGTATGTACATGTTCCTGCGGCTCGGATGAGTATACTTGTTTATATCGCAACGGCTATAAACAGTTTCTTGTTCCTATTAACAAAACATCCCCTTTTTCTTCGCTCTTCCGGAACCGGTACAGAAATGGGTGCTTTTTCTACGTTGTTTACCTTAGTGACTGGGGGGTTTCGGGGAAGACCTATGTGGGGCACCTTTCGGGTGTGGGATGCTCGTTTAACATCTGTATTCATCTCGTTCCTTATTTACCTGGGTGCACTGCGTTTTCAAAAGCTTCCTGTCGAACCGGCTCCTATTTCAATCCGTGCTGGACCGATCGATATACCAATAATCAAGTTTCCTGTCAACTGGTGGAATACATCGCATCAACCTGGGAGCATTAGCCGATCTGGTACATCAATACATGTTCCTATGCCCATTCCAATCTTGTCCAACTTTGCAAACTCCCCCTTCTCAACCCGTATCTTGTTCGTTCTGGAAACACGTCTTCCTATTCCATCTTTTCCCGAATCTCCTTTAACGGAAGAAATAGAAGCTCGAGAAGGAATACCAAAACCTAGTTCACTCGCTGAGATTGACGGTACCCCCACGATCTACTAAAGGGCAAGTTGCTTGATTCTCCAATCAAGATTTGGTTCGAATCCAATTCGTGGGATGGCAGTGATCTTTAGCTGGTCATGGCCATAATGTGCTGTTTTCCTCGGATTCATTGGAACCTTCTTTTTCGGAGCCCCAGGAAAGGTCGTGTTTAAATAGTTCCAAGGCAGCTCGACGACGACAGGGCTCTATTTGTAGAAAAGTGGTAGCTGTCTGTATAGACACTTTCCTGTCTTGAATACGTCTCGTGGTTCCACCAGGCCGCAGTCGATTACTATAGACCAATAAGCTACTTCCTGGATCCACCAGCTCTTGCTTATGTCGGTTGAGCGGCTATAAAAATCTCACAAATATGGTTTGATCTTAAGGTGCTATGATATCATACGTCAGGTTGCTCCACCAGAACCTCTGGCTTCTCTTAAAATGAGGAGGGAGTTGGTTTACACTCGACTATGGTCTAAACCTTACCAGTGGTTAGGTAAGGTATGACAGCCGAAGTTAGCCCACGGCGGGTATCGCATATGGGCTTTAGTTTATTGTTACTCCATCCCTGCGCTATCTGGTGTGGTTATAAGCTTAAGTACAGAGGGGAAGCGCACCTGAGCGCCTTGTCCCACTCTTCCGATTACGGAGTTACTGGTGGACGCCACCACGGGGTATGACGCCCTGTCCTTCATGGACGGATACATGGGCTACAACCAAATCCGCATGGCACCTTCGGATGAGGAACTCACTGCCTTCAGGACGCCTAAAGGAGTCTATTGCTACAAAGTAATGCCCTTTGGACTCCAGAATGCTGGGGCTACGCAACTTATTAAAGGGGGGCCATGACTGTCATATTCGGAGACCTCCTTCACGACAAACTCGAGTGCTATGTCGATGATCTCGTCGTCAAAACAAAACGGGGGGCTTCTAAAGAAGCGCCTGCAGAAGATCTTTGATCGACTCCGGAAACATCAACTCAAGATGAACCCGCTCAAATGTGCGTTCGGGGTCACGTCTGGCAAATTCCTCGGATTTGTAGTTAGACACAGGGGAATTGAAATCGACCCAACTAAAATCAGGGCCATCCTCGAGATGCCGCCTCCGAAGAACATCCGAGAGTTGAAAAGCCTACAGGGGGGACTTGCCTATATCCGAAGGTTTATATCCAACCTCGCAGGGAGGTGTCAGCCATTCTCCAGACTCATGAAGAAAGGAGTACCGTTTGAATGGGATCAAGCTTGCCAGAATGCTTTCGACAGCATCAAAGCATATCTGATGAAACCCCCAGTCCTCATGAGCCCGAAAAAAGGCAAGCCACTGCTGTTATATATCACGGCGTTAGACGGTTCCTTGGGTGCTCTCCTCGCCCAGCACAATGAACAAGGGAAGGAGAACGCACTATACTACTTGAGTCGGACCCTAGTTGGAGCAGAATTCAAGTACACTCCAATAGAGAAAACATGTCTAGCTCTCATGTTCGCCTTACAAAAGCGAAGGCAGCGAAGAAAACAAGCAACTCCATGAGCGCTGACGCGCGAAAGCCGTTGCTTGTTTCTCCGCTTGCGACCGACCTCCCGGACGAAGAAGTGATGCAAATCGAGGTCCAGAAGGGATGGGAAATGTACTTCGACGGAGCATCAAGGAGCCCGAACGGAGAAAAGCAGTCCGATCCGAAGAAAGCCGGGATCGGCATAGTCTTCGTGACACCGGACAAAGCAATTATCCCCTACTCCTTTGATTTGACAGAGGGATGCTCCAATAACGAGGCCGAATACGAGTCCGTGATCGCAGGCGCTTCTTTAGAAGCCCTCAAGATCCCGATTGAAGAACTGACAATATACGGGGACTCGGAATTGATCGTAAAACAACTCCGAGGAGAATATGTGGTGAGAAAAGTCAGTCTCGTACCCTACCATAAAAGGGCAGACTACTTAATGTCCCAATTCAGGAGGGTAAATATCTTCCACGTCCGGAGAGGGGTGAACGCTCAAGCGGACTCGCTCGCAAGCTTGGCAGCTTCTTTGATTCTCCCGTCTGAAAAGACTGTGACTATCACGGTCGGGGAACGAAGGGTCTTGCAACCCCTCAGCGAAATCACCCAGGGGGAGCCAGTTAACATGATAACTGCTGAAGAGGGCAAGGAAGATTGGCGAGAACCCTTCGAAACTACCTCCAGCACGGAAGGCTACCTGAAGACCGAGCTAAACGGGCCGAAGTACGAAAGCGCGCGACCAAGTTCATCATGTGGAAGGATGCCCTCTATAAGCGATCGCTTGATGGGATCTATATGAGGTGCATAGCCAAAGAACGGATACCCGGAGCAATGCAAGAGGTCCACGCGGGAGTGTGCGGGGCACACCAAACGGGACCAAAGTGACAAATGCAGCTCAAAAGACTAGGATATTACTGGCCAACCATGATATCCGACTGCATTGAATACGCCAAAAGCTGCAAGGTCTGCCAGTACCACGCAGACTTGATTCACCAGCCTCCGGAACCATTGCACGTCACAACATGCTCATGGCCGTTTGCCACCTGGGGGATGGACATCATCGGAGCCTTCACGCCACCGTCGTCAGCAGGGCATCAGTATTTATTGGCCGCTACCGACTATTTCTCTAAGTGGGCCGAAGCGATTGCTGTAAAGGATTTCAAAAACACAACGGTGTCCGAGTTCATACGAACCCAAATCATCTACCGGTTCGGAATTCCAGACAGCATCATCTCCGATAACGGGCAACCCTTCAGAAGTAGCCCCCTCTACCGGTTGTATGCCAAATACAATATCAAGCCAAACCTTTCTTCAAGATACTACGCTGCCGCAAATGGGCTAGCAGAAGCGTTCAACAAAACTCTGTGCAAAATCCTGAAGATGACAAAAACAAGAAAGATTGGCATGAGCGGCTCCCGGAGGCCTTGTGGGCATACCGAACTACGTGTCGGACTCCGACTCAAGCGACACCATACTCGTTGGTCTTCGGAGGAGAGGCAGTTCTGCCCCTCGAAGTTCAAATATCCTCTTTGCGGGTAGCAATCCAGGAATCCCTCACTGAAGAGGAAAGCGCCATAATCCGACTCGCGGAGCTCGAAACTCTCGATGAAAGGAGGCTTCAAGCGCAGCAGAACTTGGAGATCTATCAACAAAGGATGGCCAGTGCCTTCAACAAACGGGTCAGACTACGCTCTTTCAAGAAGGGAGACTTAGTCCTCATGGTACGAACGCCGATTATTATCAACCGACGGACCCGGGGAAAGTTAGAGCCTAAATGGGAAGGCCCCTACGTCATCGAAAAAGTCTACTCAAATGGAGCATACCTGCTCATCACCATGGACGGCGAACGAATCATTCCTCCTACAAATGCTCGATTCCTGAAATAGTACTACCCTTTCAGGAAAACGCTCCCTGATACGAGCCTAAACTGTCCCCCCCATTATGGTTTACTCCTGGCCCGCACGAGCATAAACTGTGAACGGCAAAACCAAACTGACAAGACCAAGTCTCCAAAGTTTCATCAATGATGCTCCTCGACACGAGCCTAAACTGTTCACCGAAACCAAACTAAGTTACGCTCCTTAACACGAGCTAAACTGTTTACAAAGCCAGAAAAGGCCTACAAAAGAAAAGGAAAATACAGCAAGAAAACCAACAAATTCATTAATATCAAAAGAAGGCCACAAAGAAACGGCCCTTCAAACCAGAAGAATCTCTACAAAGAGAATACAGAGATCTCATTACAGCAAAAGAAAGGACAAATAAATACAAGAAAACAAAAAGTCACTGACGCAGAGCCGCCCGAGCTGCATCTAGAGCCTCTCGTACTCGAGCTCTCTCCCCTTCGGTCTGCTGACGGATCTCCAAGGCCTCTGCAGCCGCTTCAGAGGCCGCTTGAAAATCTTGATGGATTACGGCAAACCTCTGATCAAGGTCGGTCGCTCGTACTCTAGCTCCCTCCACTAATGCTTGAAAAGAAGCAAGTTCAGACTCGGCCTTACTTAACATCTCGCGACAACGGGTGACTTCTGATTGGGCCGATGCCAAACCCGCCTCCGCGGTCGACAAAGCAGTCAAGGCTTCGGAACGCTCCCGCGAAATAGCTTCGTACCGTGACCGTATACGTTCGAAATGGTCCACAAGCTCCTGGGTGGAAAGGTCACTACGGATGGACCTCTCGATGCTCGCTAACAGTGACGAAAGATCGATGAACGCTCTAACCTTCTCGTAGAAGCCTCGATAATCCACCCAGAGCCTCTCGAGAGCTTCGAAAGTCATATTAGCCTCCCTCACCATTGCCTGAGTTTCAGTGGCTTCGACAGTATATAAGAAATTCAGCAAGCCATTCTGCAGCTTGACTGCCGTCTCTCTAAAAGCTTCGGCAACAGTTCCGAGCATCGGACTCACCACGCCCGTCGGGGGAGGGCTCCGAAGTTTAGTTGGCTCGAACGGTGCAAGAGCGCGTAGAGACACCGGCTCTGGAATTTGGGAAGTAACCACAGGAGTTCGAGTCTCAGAAGTCGCAGCAGCTGCAGGTTGAACCGCACTCGACGTCTCGCCATCAATAGCGGATGAAGTAAGGTCAGGCATCTCCTCGTCTCGCGACTCGTGAACCTTGACCGAAGCAACGCCAACGTCGGAGGATGAAGACGATACGGGGACAGGCTCTAGGACTTGAACCCCTGCCGAGGTCTGAGGTTCGACTGACAATGCTGCACCACCAGAAGTGTCAGGCGGAGAGGAGTCCGAACCTCGCATCTCTTCATCACGCAACTCTTGAATCTCAACAGAAGAAGCAGTAGTTTCAGGAAACGAAGCTGGAAGAGCCGGCACCGGGACAACCATCGCAACTGTCACTGCTAGAGGCTCTGCAAAGACACAAAAGCAGTACAAAGAGAGCGCAAAATCTTAAAAAATATAGAACTCTTAAAGCCTTACCTTTGACGGGAAGGCTCAAGGTGGGCATCTTCAACCCTCGAACCGGTGAAAAAGCGAGACGCCCCCACCAGTCGAGAGTGGGTAACTCCGGAAGCCGGAGCTCAACTCGCGGCGAGTCAGATACTGGCGAAGAAGAAACCACCAGAGCTAAAGATGAACCTAAAAGAAAAACAAACACAAAGCAGGTCAATCACTAAAAAGAAGGAAACTCAAAATAAAAGTAAAGAAAGCCTGACGAGCCGGCCCCCGCAGACGAACTGGCTCCTACAGCAAGAGGAATAACTCAGGTTTCCCTCACCTCTCTTTGGCGACGCCTACGCTCCCTCTTTTCAGTCTGAAGTGAAGCACGAATAGAATACCCTTCGCGGTAAGGCCTCAGCATGAGGCATGTTCAAACGTTCTTTGGGGGGACCGGTGACATAGCCCCACGTCTGCCGCGGAGGAGAAGGAAGAGAGTAATTTCCCTCAGGATCGTCGTCGCGGCCGGCGAAGAAACGTCTGATACATACATCGTCACCCCCGGATATTACTGGTTCCTTGCCTCTCCGCAAAGGGCCAGTCTCTGACTGAGTAGAGGCTGAAGGACTAACGGTGTTCGTCTCCGAAGCAGAGGCAGAGACGACGGGAAGGGTAGTCGAAGAAGGAACGGGTAGACTCACTTCTGGTGGTTCGAAATAAAAATTCTTCCTTTCCGGACAATCTAGCTCCGGAGCGGCTGGAAAAATCGGGCCCAGAGGCCCAGGCAAAGTAATCTGCTCATCCTTCAGTTTTATATGGCCAAGGCCAGGGATGTCTTGACCCGCACGAAACATCTCGACCACTTCTTCATGCGTCTTGCCCGCAAGCAGACTTGCGACGTGCTCACGCCATCGCTCTTTGGACGTCCGGGTATGGATTGCTGGAGTGAAGGGCTTGGCGCGAGCCAGAGTGCGCTTCGAGACCATCTGTATCTCAGGAAAAACTACGTTAAGGGGCTTTCCCGAGTCTCATCAATCTCAATGTCTATGGGTCCACAGCCCGATTGAATAGCGAGATCTCGGATGGAGAGCAGAAGTTCCCTATCCTGCCGCGCCTGTTCTTCAGGAGTGAAAGGGGTTGGCATTTCGGGTTCCTTCCTCTTCCGGCTCGCACCTGCCCTTCCTTTTCTTCTCTTTGCTCTGCTTTTCTTTGAAGCCCGGTGGATGAAATCGCTTATCCTCGACTCAAATCCAATGCCGAATCTCGGAATGTACTTTTCGGGAGTAAAATACTCGATCCTGCCTTGTTGGTTCACCCCCAAGCGCCTTTCCAGGGGTGGAACCTCATGTTTGCCATCATCCTCAGCTTTGGTGGCAACTCGTCTTCTCTCGGATCTGGGTTCCAGCCTCCCGGAATGCAGTTCACGGTCTCAAACTGATACGATAAGAATCTCAGCTCCGACTCTACATGCTGCACTTCCAGCGTTTCCTGTCCCTCTGGTATTTCCACTTGATCGTCGGGCAATATGGTGACCAATTGGTCGTCGATGATGAATTTCAATCTTGAAGGCCTTCGTGTACTTTTTTCTAATATCTGCCTTCCCGAGACCAAGGGCCTTAACTGTGTTCAACGTGCAGACATTCAATCCGGACCCGTTGTCGATCAAAACGGCGGGTACCCTCAAACCACGGCAGTCTACCGCAATATATAAAGCATTAGTGTGCCCTGTTCCTTCTGGCGGGATCTCATCATCCGAAAATGGTTTGACCCGCGGGGCCATGATCTGCCCGACTATCTTTGCTAGATTTTCCGGAGTGATGTCGACCTTGACATGCGCCTTCTTAAGTACTTCTAACATCTGATTCTGGTGATGCTCTGATGTCAACAGCAGCTCTAGAATAGAAATCTGTGCCGGCCCAACTGCTCCATCAAATTGTACTCGGACTTCTTTAAAGCCTTGTGAAAGGCTTCTCTGTCTTCTCCTACTTTCTCCTTGTCTCCTGAACCTCTCAAATTTTCCGGCTTGAACACCCTGCCAAACCTTGTCATGTTGCCAATCTCGGTGCACTCTTCTGTCTCTCCCTCTTCATCGGTACGGCCTGTTTCGCATAGTTCCAAGGTACCTTCGACACATTCGTCAAACGAGTCTAAGCAGAAAATCATCAAGAAAGAACAAGATTAAAGAAATATTTAAACAAACCGAGTGGATCGGCCGATCAGCGAGTCGACTCGCTGAGTTTTATAACAATGGTAAGTAACAACTATTGCGTTGATTTGTGCAATATACGAGCAATGCTATTTACTTGCGCAACACGTGCCTTCCACTAGTATAAGGACATTTTCATGGATATGACATTTTTCATGGTTGAAATAGAATTAAGGAACAGGGGGCCAAGCGGGCAATACGTAAGGGAAAAGAGTTCACAAGATGTGATCTAGTGGATCACCTTGGCCTGAAAAATCATGAACCACCTCCAACCTTCTACTCTCTAGGTGATAGCAAATGATCTTCTGAAGCGACCTGAGAAACACGACTTGCGGATTCATAGGATTGAATGATAGAAGAAGGAGAGGGAGAACGTAGGATCCCATGATGTCCGGGTACTCCTTTGCCATTGTCAGAAAACTCGCTCTGTGCTTCAAGAACCATTCAGTCTCGACTACACCCCCATTATCGGAGTGGTAGCAGTCTCGTTTATTTTTGAGAACCCATATTTATTTCGAAACCAGAAAAAGTGCTCCGGCCCCAATGGAGAAGCCCGCCTGACTCCCCAAATGAACGGAGAAGTATCTGATGTGGGGGACGTCCAAAGGCAATTAACGGAGAAGTATATAAAGCATTACACTTTCCTACGAGATGATCGGGTGTTCGATGAAAGTGACAGTACTGGTCTTCGCGTGTGTTTGGGAGCGTCGGATTTGATGCGTGGGTGTTGGATCATGTTTTGGGTAAGGAGGTTTTGGAAAAGATCAGTGTAGTTAATGTTAAGTATTTTAGGGGGCTTCCTTTCTTGTTGTGGTTGAGTAGGTTTATAAGTGAACTGTTGATCCATGTTATGAATTGAGTTTGTTTGGGAGCGAAGTGGATGTGAGTACGGGAAGTTGATGGGTCCACGTTACATCGAAATGGGAAAGTACCGTTTGTCTCAAAGGCTCTCTGGATGGCAATGCCGTGTTGGATGACTTTGTCGAAAGTGGTGAGGCAAAGTATGGATAGTTGGAAGCGGAATTCTGGTACAAGGGCTCGAATGAAGGTGGAAACCAGAAAATGTTCGGGTTGGTGGCCTGGTAGTTGGCTAGCTAAAGTTCTCCAATGGTTGTAGAATTGGGTAAAGGTTTCATCGTGTTTTTGTTTCATGTTGGCTAGGTCATCTAGGGTTACTTCGGTTTCTAAGTGTTAGGCAAATTGGTTTAAAAAAAGGCGGGATAGTTGAAGGAACGAGGTGATGGACTGACTAAGAAGGTGTGCGAACCATGTGAGGGCGAGTCCGGTAAGGCTTTGTGGAAAGAGTTGTCAGAGGAGAGGGCATCATTATGTTGAATACTAACACATTGAATTAGGAAAGATTTTTGTTGGGTGCGGGGCTTTCCGGTGCCGTCATATAAGGTGAATTGAGGGGTGATACAGTTGGGGGGGGAAGGGGAACAGAGGTGATGGATTCGGGGAAGGGTAAAGAGCAGAGTTCGTGTAACGAGAGCGTTTGGGAACTAGCTTTATGATCGTCTAATTGTTTGGCAACGAGTTTAGTAACTATGTGTTCAAGGTTATCTTGGGGTATTTGTGCGGTGGTAAAGGTTTGATCGGGTTGGACTTGTGGTGTGGGAATGTGTGGAGGGTTAAGACTGGGGGATGGTGTAGTGTATGTAACTGGAGGGCTAGGTGTATGGGTTGTAATTGTAGGATTGGTTGTGCGTTGTTGTTGTGATGTGGAAGGGGTGGGAATGGGTTGACTATGTTGCAATTCTTGGCGTAACTCTTGGTTTTCGGCTGCGAGTGCAGCAAGCCGTTGGTTTAGGGCTGCTATGGCCTCTTCTAAAGATGATGTAGAATCAGGTTGGATTAGGAAATTTGTTTGGTTTTTGGTAGACGTGTTATGAGTGGAATCTAAGATGGCGGGAATAGTGCTAGGCCGTCTACGCTAATGTCGGGAAGTGTGAACTGACCGGACATGATGATTTCGTTTATGCTTTTATACTTAGGCATACAAATGCTATCAGGTGTGTGGGGAGCTCGGGCGTGCCAATTGAAATCACTAAAATCTAAAAAGAGGGCTAATGTAGAGATTTGCGGATTTGAACCTAAAGTGCAGTGAGCTTGATCGTCATTCGAATATGTAAAGGTGCTAAGAGGCTCCATTTCTAAGGTTAATACTTGTTGCATGAAAGAGAGGAAGTATGCATGCATAAACCGAAACAAATACAGGTGTTAATGAAGGTAGAGAGCAAGAATAAGAGCTGCTAACAGAAACGGAGAATCAAAGCAAGAATAAAATAGCACTAATTCAAACCAACGAATCAGATTTTACTAAAAAAACTGAATGGCGAGATATTCAAAGTGAGGAAAGGAAATGCTGTTTTCTGCTTGTTCAAATCAAAGAAAAAAAATTTATGAAATAGTTCTAGGAATTCAGATGTATGTCAAGTGTTCTAAATCTGATTTACAAGGACGCACCTATGAAATTGAAATACAACTAAATTGAGCCCTTAAAACGCAGAAGAAAAGACGGATTTTTCAAAGAATGAAGAAAATCTTTTTTTTAGTTGGAAATAAACAGAAAAAATGTGAAGAAATGCTGATTTCCATTATGTTTATAATATGGTTGTTTCAGGATATAAATCCAAACAAAAGGAAGAGAGGAGGATATTACACCAATGAATATGGAGTTGCCCCAGTAGATGTTCTGATCGACGTTCTGTAAGCCAGAAGGGCATATGGTAACATCTCATGCCACGCGGAGTAATTTTCTGACATCGTCTCCAAGATCTAGGGAATAGGGAACGATAATTTCCCTCCTAGTAGTGATCATTGGAAAGAAATCAATAGAGTACTTAGATACTTGAAGGGTACCATTCATTTTGGTTTGCATTATAGTGGTATTTCTTCTGTATTAGAATGCTATAGTGATGCTGATTGGGCTACTGGTTAGGTAAATTCAAATTCTACAAGTGGTTGGTTGTTTACATTGGGAGGAGGTGCTGTAGCATGGTCTTCCAAGAAACAAACTTGTATTGCCATGTCAACCATGGAATCAGAGTACATATCAATGTCTCTGGCTAGTAAGGAAGCATTATGGATGAGACGATTTTTAAGGCACATTCCTTTTTTAGACAAAAAGGTACAACCTATCACAATGTATTGTGATAACAAGGCGGCAATTCAAACTGCTAAGAATAAAAGGTTTACGGGTAAGTCAAAGCATATCACATTGATATACAATCATATAATATAATTAGTAAAGAAGGGTAAAGTGGTGTTGGAGTACATTCCGACAGATCAAATGCTAGCAGACCCTCAACCTAAGCCTCTAACTGGAGAGAGGATATTTAGAACCTCGAGGGATATGGGATTGATACCGATGAGATGAGATGATCCTGGTTGTAGCCTACTCTCTACTTGAAGATCT